GAGCAAATTGAAGAAATGACCTTAAATCTATGTGTACTGACTCCTAACCGAATTGTTTGGAATTCCGAAGTGAAAGAAATCATTTTATCTACTAATAGTGGCCAAATTGGTGTATTACCAAATCACGCGCCTATTGCCACAGCTGTCGATATAGGCATTTTGAGAATACGTCTTAATGACCAATGGTTAACAATAGCTCTGATGGGTGGTTTCGCTAGAATAGGCAATAATGAAATAACCGTTTTAGTAAATGATGCGGAGAAGGGTAATGACATTGATCCGCAAGAAGCTCAGCAAACTCTTGAAATAGCGGAAGCTAACTTGAGTAGAGCTGAAGGAAAAAGACAAACAATTGAGGCGAATTTAGCTCTCAGACGAGCCAGGACTCGAGTAGAGGCTATTAATTCTCGTAACTAGTTGTTCTTGGTACGGCCAAAAAAAAATAAGTTGTGTTTATACACCATATTTTGGATTCTGCTGATTCAATACAATCAAGTGTAATCGGATTCTGATGCAACGAAAAAAATTCAATCAATTCAATAGAATACGAATAGCAGGGAATGGAAAAGATACAAAATTTAGAAAATAAAAAAAGGTGGGTAGAAATACTTATTAGATACCATTGACTGCGGTATCTAATAAGTTCTACCTACTATTGGATTTGAACCAATGACTCCCGCCGTATGAAAGCAATACTCTAACCACTGGGTTAAGTAGGCCATTTATCATCACAAAGAGAAAAAAAAAAAGAGACCCATCACATCGATGGATTATAGATAGAATTTTACTTCTAAGCAATACCCGCCTTTCACAGGAAACAGATCAGAGATCCAGGATATCGGATCATAGAATATTCATCTTGACAAGAAAGTAAATACAGATTAAAATATTTATCACAAACATAAGGGCTATAGCTCAGTTTGGTAGAGCACCTCGTTTACACGCGCGCCAATGTTTTTCAGAGGAGTCCATCGTGCAATCAACAGATTTCCTCTTATTGAGAAATTGATGTCTTACTCCATGGATTCGAGAGAACAAGAGAACAATAGCCTGACAAATATTTGATTGGTCCAATTCCGGCGCCGTTTTAGGCGCCAAACGGAACCCATCATAGATTTGATAATTGATAAGGTAAATATCCAGTCCATTCAATGCTAGGCATAATGAGTATAAGGACCTCAAAAAATCTCTTTTCGTCCTATGAACTTTAAGGTGTATGAAGTTTCATATTTGACGCTTTTGGGAGAGCGATAGAGACTCCATTTAACTTAGGTTGATCTAGGCCATAGGCAGACCTACGTCAAGGTAACTCTTCTTTGAAACACTTTGGTATTGCTCATGGGCAGAAATCTCAATACTGAACTGCATCAGAGCACGTGGAGCCATCTCGTTATCTTTCTGTCAAGAAAAATATGGCGGACTTGCTGATATTTATATCAGTTCATGAAAGAGCCCAATGCAAAAAAAGTGCATGTTGGGTCTTTGAAACAGTTCGAATCATTTCAGTAATAAGAAGTTTGATCTGTTTTACCGAGAAGGTCTACGGTTCGAGTCCGTATAGCCCTAAATGAAAATTCATTTTAATTTCAATGGAACCAATCGGCCTTTTTCAATTTTGAAGAAACAAACTTATTATTTTTCATATTCATAAATCTTCGTGGTTGAATTACATAATACGATTTTTTCCTTCCTACCCACGATACGATCAAAGAATCCTTTTCTTTGGTATACCTAATAGAAGTTAATTTTTGAAATAAAAATCATGACGCGGGTCCGGGTAAAAACTACAATTAGATCCAATCCAAATGGAATCAAATAGTAAATCACACGGATCTTGGACTGGGCTATACAATATATATATATTGTATATCCCAATATATTTATACTCCAGCCCAATTGCTCATCATTCCAAATTGCAATTCTACCGACGCTGACTTTAGGTGGGGGTCCGCATCTTTGAAACAAGGCAAGGGGTTGGGTTTAATTGAAATCCATTAGTGTTTGCGCCCTTTCGATTTCCGTGAGTTGGTTTTAGCATTTGGTCTGTCGAATCGTCCGCTAACGCGCGAGTCCATTCTATTAGAAATATCTTTTTTTATAGATCAGAATCAGATCAGTTACTATTACTATTTGGCTGACTCTATTGCCGTGCTGCGCCACAGTGTATAGATTTACTTCAAAATAAAAATAAAACAATTTTTACTGATATCAAAACTAACCCACTAATGTCTTACTAGGCGTTATTCCTTTTTTTAACGTCCAGCCATTTCGAGTACTAAAGATCGGTATTTGGAATGCTGAATCTTTGAAGACTTCGAACTCTAATTTATATTTAATAACTAATAACTCGATTTTTTTGCGCAGGCCGGGATAGTATAGGTTCAAGTTCCAAGCAAAGCCTGTAATGGAATTTGGCGATAGGAATCTATGAGTTGTTATGTTATATGTATATGATGTTAGATGAGATTAAGGGTTCCTTGCAATTAAATCTATTCAATCT